ATGCATAAGATTTCAATATGAACTGAACGATGATTTTTATCTTGTAATGCTAAAGATATAGGTACATTATATTTAATATTTGCTTTATTTGCAGGGTTAGTTGGTACAGCTTTTTCTGTATTAATTAGATTAGAATTAGCTGGGCCTGGTGTACAATATATAGCCGATAATCAATTATACAATAGTATAATTACTGCACACGCTATTTTAATGATTTTTTTCATGGTAAAAGCCTTATTTTACTAATATATAATTATATTGTAAAATATTAATTTAAAATTAAGGTTAGGCAAAACCAAGTTTTTATATAAAAATATTATATACTTATATAATATATTATTATATTACTTTAATTCACCATATGCTTAATTGTAATGAAATCAAAAAAACGTCATAATGATGTAATAATCTTAATATTATTAATATAAACATTAATATATTAATATTAAATTAGCAGGAAACCAAAGGTAAAAATATATTTTTATATTCAATATTTAATTGCATTTTACTACTAAGTAGGATCCTCAGAGACTAAAAGTGAATTCTTCAAAAAAAAAAAATAGTCCATATTATAAAAAAAATATAATTATAAAGATATATGTATGCCAGCTTTAATAGGTGGTTTTGGTAATTTTTTATTACCATTGTTAGTAGGAGGTCCAGATATGGCAAAAAAAAAGGACCTCCTTGGGTTGAATATAAGGTATTATAGTTATAATATCAAAGATAATAAATTTAAGGGATATTTAGCCGGTCTCTTTGAAGGAGATGGGCATATTTGAATTCAAAAACCTAGTGATAAAAAGAAACACAATCCAAGATTTTGTATAACTTTTAGCATGAAAAATGAACCATTAGCTAAAAAATTATTAGAACTAATAGGATCAGGATTTATAAGATCTAAATTACAAGATAATGCTTGTGTGTTAGTTGTTTCACCTGTTATAGGTTTAAAAAAAGTAGTTCATTTATTAAATGGTGAATTAAGAACACCAAAAATACATCAACTTTATAATTTAATAGATTGGTTAAACAAAAACCATAGCACAAATATAACTAAATTGCCATTGAAAGATAGTTCTTTATTTAAAAATAGTTGATTAAGTGGGTTTATAGATTCAGATGGTAGTTTTTCTGTACAACATACTAAATTAGAAAATGGTGCAAAGAAAAGAAAGATATCTTGCAGATTAAGAATTGAGCAAAGAATGTTAGATCCTATAACTAAGGATAGTTATTTAAAAATTTTAACAGATATATCTAATTTCCTTAATTGTACATTGTTGACTAAAAAACAGAAGTCTACAGGTAATGAATACTATACTTTAACAGCTTCAAGTAAAATGTCTCTAGATATAATAGTAAATTATTTAGAAAAATATCCGCTATTTTCTAGTAAGTATTTAGATTATAAAGATTGAAAGGAAATAGTATTATTAATATTTGAAAACAAACATTATACAGAGGAAGGTATAGATAAAACAGAATCTGTAAGAAATGGTATGAATAGACAAAGAACTCACTTTACTTGAAATCACTTAAATGTATTATCTCTATAAATATATACTATATTTTTATATTTAAACCCTAAATAAGGGAATGCCGTTAAAGAGTGTAAACTCTTTAATTATGACTTCGCTATATGCATGGAATTTCTCGATTTTGGAATTAATTTTCCAGTTAACAGATACATAGACACCTAATTGGAGTTATAAACTTCTAAAGTTGTATTTTCAACTGAATTAGTCGTAACACTTATGAATACATGGGAAGAATATGCAGGAAACCAAAGTAATTAACTAAGTTAAATTATGAGTAGGATCCTCAGAGACTACACGCGAAGCCCCTTATTTTTATGCTATAAGGGTGAAGACATAGTCCGTCCGGGTAGGAAACTACTTCTTAATAAAGGTTTGACTAGTTAGTCAAATGGTTAAAGATTCCCTAGATTAAATAATATCAGTTTTTGACTACTACCTCCTAGTCTACTTTTATTTGTATTTGCTAGTATAATAGAAAATGGACCTGGTACAGGATGAACTCTTTATCCCCCTTTATCAGGAATACAAAGTCATAGTGGAGCAAGTGTAGATCTAGCAATATTTGGTCTACATTTATCTGGAATTAGTAGTTTATTAGGTGCTATGAACTTCATTACTACTATATTAAACATGAGAAGTCCAGGTATAAGATTACATAAATTAGCACTATTTGGATGAGCAGTTGTTATTACAGCTGTATTATTACTATTATCTTTACCAGTTTTAGCCGGTAAACTACACAATCTGCCGGCTCTAAATCTGGCTATATGCTGGGAACTGTTATATGACAATGTTTATATATCACAATCAGCAGGAAATCTTTTATATTTGAATATTTTAGAGATCCTCAGAGACTATACGCCAGAATATTTTTGTTGTAATTTATTAACTTTACCTATTTTTTTTAAACTTAGAAAAAAACCTTTAAAATTAAACTTTATTCGTTCACTTTATATCCACTCAGTCGAGGATCATAAAAATTTAAATAATTTACCTTTTTCTTCTTACTTAACTGGACTTATAGAGGGAGATGGTACTATAATTGTACCCCAGGTATTGAGATCATCTAAAGGTAAGCTAAACTATGCCTCTATTCAATTAGTTTTTCATTTAAAGGATTTACCTTTAGCTTTAATAATACAAAAACAATTAGGTTTAGGTTCTCTTTCTAGAAAAAAAGGAGTTAATGCTTATATTTTTACTATAAATAGTTATGAAGGTTTATACCTAATTATTTCTTTAATTAATGGTAATATGAGAACACCTAAAATATATAGTCTTTATAATCTAATAGATTTTTTAAACAATTTAAAAGGAACTACCATAGAAAAAAAACCTATTAACAATAGCTCATTAGAATCTAATGCCTGGTTATCTGGGTTTATTGAAGCGGATGGTTCTTTCCAAGTAAGAACAACACTAGGTGGTAAGTATCCTAAATTTGAATGTAAGTTAGAAATATCCCAAAGACGTACAGATCACAAAGGGAATTCTAATTTAGAGTTTTTAAAAAAAATAGCTGAATTGTTTGATACTGAAGTCAAAGAAACTAGATCCAACCGTTCTTCACCCGAATACAGAGTAAGAACTACTAATATTAAAGGTAATATTAATGCGAAAAATTATCTTATTAATTTTCCTTTATTTGGTACTAAATATTTAGATTTTCTCGATTGAATGCAAATTGTGGATATGTTCGTTAAAGGTGAACATAAAACACAAATAGGTAAAAAAAAAATAGTAGATATTAAATCAAGCATGAATGATCATAGAACGATATTCACTTGAAATCATTTACAAAAATTATTAAACTTAAAAATATAAGATATAGTCCGACCAACCATGAGAGTGGTTGAGTGTCTACACTAAGCTATGTAATATAAAAATTGCACAGCTTTTTAAACCAAGTTTTAATACTTGTAGTTATGGGATTTTATCCCGTAGGCCAACATATTATTGGGAATTACAATGGTTTTAACAGATAGAAATTTTAATACTTCATTCTTTGAAGCTGCTGGAGGTGGTGACCCTATTTTATATCAACATCTTTTCTGATTCTTCGGTCATCCAGAGGTTTATATATTAATTATACCAGGTTTTGGTATTGTTAGTACTGTTGTAGCAGCCAGCTCAAATAAAAGTATATTCGGTTATCTTGGAATGGTTTATGCTATGATGTCAATTGGTGTTTTAGGTTTTGTAGTTTGAAGTCATCACATGTACACAGTTGGTTTAGACGTGGATACAAGAGCTTACTTTACTGCAGCTACATTAATTATCGCTGTGCCTACTGGAATTAAAATATTTAGTTGATTAGCCACATGTTATGGTGGTTCTTTACAATTTACAACTCCTATGTTATTTGCATTAGGATTTATATTCCTATTTACTATTGGAGGGTTAAGTGGAGTTGTTTTAGCTAACGCTTCATTAGATATCGCTTTCCACGATACTTATTACGTAGTAGCACATTTCCATTATGTTTTAAGTATGGGAGCTGTATTTGGACTATTTGCCGGATGATATTATTGAATACCAAAAATATTAGGTTTAGATTTCAATTTATTACTATCTAAAGTACATTTCTGAATATTATTTGTAGGGGTTAATATGACATTTTTCCCACAACATTTCTTAGGTCTACAAGGTATGCCTCGTCGTATCTCAGATTATCCTGATGCTTTTGCTGGTTGAAATTTAATTTCAAGTTTTGGTTCAATTATTTCTGTAATAGCTACTGCTTTATTCTTATATATTGTTTACGAACAATTAGTTTATGGTAAAGCTGTTTCAAGAAATCCTTGATTAGCTCCTCAATTCTTCTATGATTTACTACAAGCTTTATTAAATAGAAGCTATAGTTCATTAGAATGAGCTTTAACTAGTCCTCCTAAACCTCATCCATTTGTTTCTTTACCATTGCAAAGTGCTTTAGCTAATTTTGTGGTTTTTTTTTGATTAAGAGGTAGTGTAGAAATAAAAAATAAAAATCGATGTTACTAATTGTTATATTTATGTTTATATTAGGGTTACTTATATATTTTAATCTTTTTAAAATATTACTTGCTGGATTAAAGAAAACTTTTACTATAAAAAATATCTCAAGAATATTGCTTATTTCATTTGTGATTACAAGTATAAAATTATTATTTATTAATAATATTGAATATACAGATATATCCCTTATCTTAGGAGCAATTCTTTCAAATGATCATATTTTTTACATAATTTGCTTTATGTTTTCTTTATTAGCTTCATTTATTAATTATTGTTTTGGATTAATTTTTGAAACTGCGTATTGTGATGATAGTGAAAATTTTACACCAAGTGGTAGAAATAATGATTCACCAATTATACCTAGATTACAAATTACAGCCGCTGATATTACTATAGTAAACCTACCTTTTGATACATCAAATTATAATGTCAATGAGGTAATTATTACAAGAACTTTACCTTTGTTACATAGTTATCCTCCGGGTTCTACCTATTGATTAGGCCCACCTGTTGGAAATTATATTGTAAATTTTAATTATCGTGGACCTATAACAGATGAATTATTGAATAGGATTAGAATACCAGGTGTGGCAGTCAGAACCCCACAACAAATACAGAATGATCCTAATGTTCATCCAGATATACGTCGTTATTTAGATCTTTGAATTAGTAGACATCCATCTCAACAGACTGATTTAATAGCTGCATGGGATACTCACAGATTTCAACCGCGCCGTCCACAGCTTCCCGCTCATGACCATGTCTAGCGTAACTGTATTGCTTTTATTAATTATATATATACTTATATATCATTATAAAATTGTTCTAATATATTTTTTTTATTTGTTTTACTATATAAATATTACAAAAACAAAAATAATTAAACTATTTGATAATAATTTTAAATGATTTATAGCTTTGTACTTTTTACTTTATACTTTTTACTTTGTACTTTTATTTAATACAAGATTACTTTAGGTTTAAATGTTATTATTGTAATAAATAACATTTAGTTTTTATAGTTATATTTAAATTTAAATATAAAAAAGGGATATGTAGCAGATGGTCTGCATTTAGATTGCAAATCTTAAATATGGGGTTCAATTCCTCCATATCCTTAAAGAGGTTAAGTGTTAGCTTAATTCTATTTATTTTATTTTGTTAGTTATTTTTTTTTTATTAAATTAAATATTTTTCTAGTATATCCTTACACTTTATACTCACTTTAACTATATATACTTTTATTGTTAATCAATTAATGTATTTAGATAAATTAATTGCTTAATGATCATTCTATAGCCGGGACAAGAATAATTAATTTGTAATATTTATACATAATTAAATATCCTTAAATAAGCTATAGATTTTTTTAAAGAGATTATATATTTAACTAATTCATAATAATTGCCTTATAGTTGATATAGTTAAGTAATAACTGATAATGATATATTTTTTAACAATATCTGGCTTGGATCAAACTCATCACTGAGGGATGTAAGTAAACAACCTGATGCCGGCCGATGTGCTCCTCGATATTGGGTTTTATTTATAGTGTTAAAAGTTGGCTTATAATTGGTTATTTTTCATTAATTTTGTATAAATAATTTGAATATATCAATATTTGTTCTAAGCTTAAAAAATTTACAATTTAAACTATAAATTAATACTTTGCCTAGTCACGATATGATAAATATATGTTATTTTACTAGTAATGGTAACCATTATCCAGTTTAGCCTTATCCAATACATTAATATTGGAGATTTAAGCCATAAGATTATTATTTTTGAATAAAATAATAAGCCGGCGAGTTGTAGTTAAGATGATTTTTTTTAATAAATAGATAAATGCTGTTATTATTGTTATTAATCCCTATGTTAGGTATATTTGTTATATTAACTCATAATTATATAGAATCTTTTACAAATGCTATTGAAGTAAGATATATAGCTTTAATAACTTCCATTTTAAATTTAATAGTCTCATTAGTTATATGAATTTTATTTGATTTTAGTGTAAATCAATTTCAATTTGTACAAGAATATCATCAAGTAAGTTTTTGTGATTTTTATTTAGGTATAGATGGTTTATCTATCTATTTTGTATTATTAACAACAATAATTATACCGATAGCATTGCTATCTAATTGAAGTTCAATTAAAGAAAATATAAAATCATATGTAATAATAATTCTATTATTAGAAACACTATTATTAGGAGTTTTTTTAGTATTAGATATCTTTTTATTCTATGTTTTCTTTGAAAGTACCTTACCGCCTTTATTTTTATTAATAGGACTATTTGGATCTGATAATAAAGTAAGAGCTAGTTTATACATATTTTTATATACGTTATTAGGATCTTTATTCTTATTATTAGCCATATTAACTATGTCTTCTTTAATGGGGACTACAGATTTTGATGCTTTATTTAAATCAAATTTTAATCATTCTACTCAAATGTTTTTATTTTATGGTATATTCTTATCTTTTGCTGTAAAAACACCAACTATCTTTTTAAATACTTGATTATTAAAAGCTCATGTAGAATCACCTTTAGGTGGTAGTATTATATTAGCAGCTATAGTGCTAAAATTAAGTCTATATGGGATTTTAAGACTTATTTTACCTTTATTACCTAAAGCTACTTTAGATTTTACTTATATAGTTTATCTTATAGGTGTTATAACTATAATTTATGCTAGTTTAAGTACTTTGCGTACTATTGATGTTAAAGAACTTATTGCTTATTCTTCTGTATCACATGCTGCTGTTTATTTATTAGGTTTATTTAGTAATACTATTCAAGGTATTGAGGGTGGTATTCTTTTAGGTTTAGCTCATGGGTTTGTTTCTTCTGGTTTATTTATATGTGCTGGTGGTGTTCTTTACGATAGATCTTCTACTAGATTAATTACTTTTTATAGAGGTATTACTCAAATAATGCCAGTGTTTTCTTTATTATTTTTTATCCTATCTTTAGGTAACAGTGGTGTTCCACTTACTTTAAATTTTTTAGGTGAATTTATGTCGCTTTATGGAGTATTTGAAAGATTACCTTTATTAGGTGTATTAGCTAGTTCTTCTATTGTATTTTCTGCTGCTTACACTATATTTATGTTTAATAGAATAGCTTTTGGAGGAACTTATTCTTCTTATTTTTATGTAAACATACCTGATTTAAATAAACGTGAATTTTTTGTTTTAATTACTTTAGTAGCATTTACAGTTTTATTTGGTATATATCCTGCCCCTATCCTTGATGGTTTACATTATTCAGTTTCTACTTTAATATATTGCAACTAAGTTTATAAATATATATTAAATTATACTTAATTAGTTTACTTAAAGGTATAATGGTTTTTTTAGCTTAGCTTAGCTTAGCTTAAAAAATTCTTGTTTACTAAAGGTATAATGGTTTTTTGTTAGTTAGGAATAAAAATTATACCTGGAGTTTAGCTCAGTTTTGGTAGAGCATTCAATTTACACTTGATAGGTCAAAGGTTCGATCCCTTTAACTCCAAAATAAATTAATATTTTTAAATTTACAATAATTTAAATAACGGATATTTATTAGTTTTGTTAATACTTTATAGTATATTTTTATTAGTGGTTAGTGCGGTCTCTTCTAGGCGCGAGTTTACAATTTTATTAAATAGGGTAACTATTATTATATTGTCATATTCATGTATTATAGTGTATGATAGCTTATGTGTTACATATCTAGATACAGGAATTGGTATATATAATGGTTTATTCCATTCGACAGCGGTCACTCAAAGTTTCGGTTTATTTGTATATATAATAAGTGGAATAATATTATTATTAACTGCATTTTATCCGAGATGAATACAAGAGCCATGGCTCCCAGCAAATAAGGCAGATACGGCAAATAAAGAAAGATGTTATTCAAAAGGAAAAATTGCAGGATATAAAAATGTAATTATGGGTAAAACTGCCCCACAGTATACAATATTAGAGTATCCTTTAATAATGTTATTTATAATAACAGGAGCAATATTGTTAATGTCTAGTAGTGATTTAGTTTCTATGTTTTTAGCTATAGAATTACAAAGTTATGGTTTATATATATTTGCTACATTATATAGAAATTCTGAATGATCTACATCAGCAGGACTTACTTATTTTTTATTAGGAGGTTTATCTTCTTGTTTTATATTATTAGGTTCAGCATTATTATATGCAAGTTGTGGTTTAACCAGTTTAGATGGTATATATGTTTTTTATAATATTATATCAGAAATTGACCCTATTTCTACATATCCTTTATACGTAAAACCTGAAATCTTTAGTATGGGATTTTTAATTATGTCTGTAGGATATTTATTTAAAGTATCAGCAGCACCTTTTCATTTTTGATCTCCAGATGTTTATGATGCTATACCTACTATAGTAACTACATTTGTAGCTATAATCGCCAAAATATCTATATTTATCTTTTTATTAGAATTAGTATATAATACTAGTCAAACTATATTTGGGTTTAATTGAACTTATCTATTATTAGTAAGTTCTTTTTTATCTTTAATTATCGGAACTACTGTAGGATTAGTGCAATTTAGAATTAAAAGATTACTAGCTTATAGTACTATATCTCATGTCGGATTTATTTTATTAGCTTTAGCTATAAATAGTATAGAGTCTGTTCAAGCATTTTTATTTTATTTAATGCAATATTCATTGTCAAATCTTAATATATTTTTTATAATAATATTAATTGGTTACTCTTTAGTTTATTATAAAAAAAATAAGTACTTTATGTTTGAAGAAATGGAAATAGAAAATTCTCCTATACAATTAATTAAACAACTTAATGGTTATTTCCATTTAAATCCAGTATTAGCTTTAAGTTTAGCTATTACAATTTTTTCTTTTATAGGTGTCCCACCTTTAATAGGTTTTTTTGCAAAACAGATGGTGTTATCTGCTGCTTTACAAAATGGTTATTATTTTTTAGCTTTAATTGCTATATTAACTAGTGTTATAGGAGCTGTATATTATTTAAATATTATTAAAGCCGTTTTTTTTGATACAACTGAATTTAAATTAATTAATAATTTTGATTACAAAACAGAAGATGATGAAATAACAACTATTAAAATTCCTACATACAAAAATTATTTTAAAATTAACCCTTTAAATAAAACCGTAAGTCCTGATAATCTTTCATATTTAGTTTTATCTTCTAGTTTAACTATTACTGTTTCAGGTTTAACATTAGTAATTCTATTATTTATTATTTATCCTCAAGTTTGATTAAGTAGTGCTAATATATTAGCGATGATTTTATTAACTATTTAATGACTGCCTCTGTTTTATTTTTCTTTTTTTTTATTCCTTTATTAGCTTTTATTTTATTAGCTCTTAGTCTTTTTTTAGGACCCCATACTCCTTATTCAGAAAAAAATAGTTCATTTGAATGTGGTTTTCATTCTTTTAGAGGACAAAATAGAACAGAATTTAGTATTTCTTTTTTTGTTTTTGCCTTGTTATTTCTTTTATTTGACTTAGAAATTCTTCTAGTATATCCTTACACTGTAAGTATATATAATAATTCTATTTATGGTCTATTTTTTCTTATAGTCTTTTTACTTTTATTAACTGCTGGTTTTGTATTTGAATTTGGTAAAGGTGCCTTAAAAATTAAATCAAGACAAACAGGTTATCTTTAAAATAAAATATAATATATTATATGTATACTATATGTATACTATTTAAGTATATAAATCTATTTTTTTTGTATAAATAGTATAATCTAAATTTTAGATTATAAATAAGTGTTATAAAATTAAGAAGGAACCCTTCAATATCATCAAAAATGAATTTTTAGTTTCATGATTCAAGCTTCAAAAATTATAGGTACTGGACTAGCTACTACAGGATTAATAGGTGCTGGTGTAGGGATTGGTGTAGTATTTGGTGCATTAATATTAGGAGTTGCGAGAAACCCTTCATTAAGAGGTCAATTATTCTCTTATGCTATATTAGGATTTGCTTTTGCCGAAGCTACAGGTCTTTTTGCACTTATGATGGCTTTCTTATTATTATATGTAGCTTAATACTACTTTAATAAATTATATATTTAGCCACACAAAAAAGGTTTTAATTATATTGTGTTATTTTAATATTAAGGTTAATTCTTTTTAGGGTTTAACCTTAATAAAGTTTTAGTTATAATTTAAAACTAAATATTTACCTTGATTTAAAATATAGGTATAGTGTAAAAAATAATTTATTTTATTTATTTACAAATATAGGAAAGTCCGCAGCTATATTATCAATAATATTTTTATTTATATTTTAAATAAAAATTAGGGTAAGAATCCTAGTTTTTCGTAGAAAGTATAGTTAGATAATATATTAATAATATATAATAATATATTATCTAAATTGTGAGAATTTATACATTGATAAGCTTATATAATTATAGTTAAATCTATATAAAACAAAACCCGGCTTATTTAAATCAAGGCAAATAATAACTAAAATATAAAAATATACAATACAGTGTATAATCCACCTTTAATTTATAAAGTAAATTAAATATAAAAAAGAGATTAAAAATAATTTATATGACTACTGCGGGTCTCATATAAATGGGTTTGTATGCTTTATATATAATCATATTATATAAATAATGTTTAGGTAAAACTAGTAAAATATAAATTAAAAAAAAAAAGTAATATAAAAGTATAATGCGATTATTAAAAAGTAATGTTTTATTAAAAATGTTAAACTCCTATTTAATAGATTCACCACAACCATCTAATTTAAATTATTGATGAAACTTTGGGTCTTTACTAGCTTTATCTTTAGTGATACAAATAATCACAGGAGTAACATTGGCTATGCACTATAACCCTAGTGTACTAGAGGCGTTTAATTCGGTAGAACATATAATGAGAGATGTAAACAATGGGTGACTAATACGTTATATACATTCAAATACAGCATCTGCTTTTTTTTTCATAGTATATTTACATATAGGTAGAGGTTTATATTATGGTTCATATCAAAATCCTAGAACACTAGTATGAAGTATAGGTGTAGTAATCTTTATTTTAATGATGGCTACAGCATTCCTGGGTTTGTTACATAGCCCAAAATGATTTAAATTAAACAACAAGATATTTAACCCTAGAAACCACAACAGCAATAATGAAAACAAACCTAACTCTTATTATGCTAGACCTCATACCTTTGCAGAGGTAAAGCAAACAAATACAATAGGTAGAAGAAATTTTTCTACTTCAAGTAGAAGAGGTTTCACTGTAACATTATCATGTAAGCAAGATAGTGAACAATTAACGAAATTTATAACTGAAAAAAAACTGAATCCAGTATTTATATATGAAAATTTATCAGATAGTACGGTTAAAACCAAAGTATTAAATGAAACACGGAATCTTAGTGGTATTTATTTAATCTTAAATAAAGTTACTTTGGATTATTATATAGGATCAGCTTCTACTGGTAAATTACATGCTAGATTTACTAATCACTTATTTAATTTTAATGGTAGTAAAGTAGTAAAAAATGCAGTAAAGAAATATCAAATATCTTCATTTGCATTTCTAGTTTTAGAATTATTTACTGAAATAGTAAACAAAGAGAACAATAAAAAATTATTAGATTTGGAAGACTTTTACTTAAAATCTTTATTACCAAACTATAACATTTTAACTGAAGCTGGCTCAAGTTTTGGTTATAAACATAGTGAAATAACTAGACTAAATATGAAGTCTAATTACAGTGAACAGCGTAGAATGGCTATTGGTAGTTTGAATAAAGGTAAAAGCTTATCTCCTAATACTATTGAATTGATGAGACAAGCGGCTTTAAACCGAACAAAACCTATCTATTCTTCAGCAAAATCTATTCAAAATATGAAAAAAAAATCTAAAGCTATACTAGTATACAACTTGGATTACACAGTATATGGTGAATTTCCTAGTATAGTAGATGCCGCTAAATCTCTAGGTTGTGATCAAAAAACTATCATTCGGGCATTACAAAGTCCAAAAAAGATATTAAAAAGACGTTTAATTGTTAAATATGTTTAAACATTAATTGTTGTATGTTTCACGCTCCGCGTTTTAATTTAAATTATAGTCCCACAAGTAAAATTTTTTATGCAATCTATGGAGAGAAATAAAAAGTAAAGTGGAATACCCCGACAGGGGTATTGAAGAAACCTAAAGGTTTCTTTGGCAATGTTAGTGAAAACGATCAAAGAATTTTTAATCCTACTTTACTTAAAGACTAATTAGTAGAGATACACGGGATTAAAGGTTAGAGATCGTCGGTTATCCATATAATCGCGACAGACTGGGTCACTAATGGGTGTCTGAAATGATGCTTAATGCACAGTCGGGATTTTTAGTTTTTTAACTAATATAATACACGAAATCAAAGTTATTATAGCTTTTTATAAATGTCTTTTAATTTATATTAAGTAAATTAGTATGTATTACCATATGGTCAAATGTCATTATGAGGTGCAACAGTTATTACTAACCTTATGAGTGCTATACCTTGAGTAGGACAAGATATTGTAGAGTTTATATGAGGAGGATTTAGTGTAAATAACGCTACTTTAAATAGATTTTTTGCATTACATTTTGTTTTACCTTTTGTATTAGCTGCTTTAGCTTTAATGCATTTAATAGCACTTCACGATAAATCAGGTTCAAGTAATCCTATAGGAATAAGTGGGGTTGTGGATAGACTAGCGTTTGCTCCTTATTTTATATTTAAAGATTTAATTACTATTTTTTTATTTATATTGGTTTTATCTATTTTTGTATTTTTTATGCCTAATGCCTTAGGTGATAGTGAAAATTATGTTATGGCTAATCCTATGCAAACTCCTCCTGCTATTGTACCTGAGTGGTATTTATTACCATTTTATGCTATATTACGTTCAATACCTAATAAATTATTAGGTGTTATAGCTATGTTTTCTGCTATTCTTATTTTATTAATTTTACCATTAGTTGATTACTCTTCTTTAAGAGGTTTACAGTTTAAACCTGGAAGTAAGTGATTTTTCTTTATTTTTGTAAGTAATTTCTTAGCTTTAATGGTATTAGGAGCTAAACATGTTGAAGCTCCATTTATAGTACTAGGTCAAATTGCTACTTTTATTTATTTTGCTTATTTTTTATTAGTTATACCTACTTTAAGTATATTTGAAAAAACAAATTATTACTTATTTACAGATATAATTAAAAAAACAAGTAAAAGGTAATAGGTTTTTATTTTTACCAAAAACTGGTATAAATTTTTAAATTATTTAATAGTTTTTTTTTACAGGTTGTAGCTATTGTACTGTTATCTCCGTTATTAGCCTATTTAAATAGGTTTAATTAAAAATTTTTTTTGTTTATAAGGCTCGTGTCTTATAATTTCTTTTTTTTTATATACCTCAATTTATATAATTTATTTATATAAATTAATATGTTATTTATTAGTGAATAACATTAATAAAAATAAAAGTTTTTACTTAAAGTTATATAGTTAAAAGTATAAAAAAAATGTATTTATCATTATTATCATTTATCATAATTATACTCTTATCTTGTTTATTAGCTGTAATTACTAAAAAAAGAGTTTGAAAGATTTTTTGCTATATTAAATGTAAATTAATGTTTCTAACGCATAGTAATATATATGTTGTCTTTCATATTTACGGACAATATATGAATAAATACGAGCTAAAAGAAAAATATCATGATTTTCCTTGATGAGATAAGGTATCTACTCAAAGTCAAGCTAAAAAGTATAATTATATTACTCCTTTTAAGTTAGAACATTTTTATAAAGATAATTTATGAATATTAAAACAATTTTATATTAATTTTGTTTTAAATGACTTAGATAAAAATTTTTGACAAATATCTTTAACAATATTTTTATTTTTAATTTATTTAATTATATTCTTAGTTTTCTTATTGTTAGTATATTAGTATATATTAAAATTATAATCTAACTTGTAAGGTAAATTCTTATATATAGCGCTGTTCTTATTTGGTTATCTACGGATTTTTAGTTAGTAAAATCTATCACAACTTGGTTAAAGTTGTAAAAGGAGGAAAAGGATATTTATATTATATATGAATATATAAAGCCTACAAAATGATTAAAATTAGTTTACTTTAGTGTTTTTTCATTATTTGTACCTATTGGTTGTCCTTGTAAAAGTCTTTTTTTTTTTAATTTACTTAGGCAGTTAAGATTAATCCTTATGGATTTAACCTTAATACTAATAAAAGTTTATAAAAAATATAAATTAGGTAAAACTCACATTTAATATAAAATTTCTTAATTTATCAGTTTTTTATACACTAGTCAATTTAAATATGATAATATCATATTTACATTATTAATTTATGTTTAGTAAGGAGAAGGGTTATAATAATTTAAAATAATTATAACTTAAAGCCAATTAATTATACTAAAATTTATTAGCTAGCTAGCTAGCTAGCTAGCTAATAAAACCATTATAATAAGTTATTAAATAATCCTTATAAAAAAACTCTGCTAAATTAATATTTTTTATATCAATAATTATGGAAATTAATAATACATTTACGACTATGATAAATAGTCCTTTAGATCAATTTGAAGTGAGAAATCTTTTAAGTTTAGATGCACCTATTTTAGGGGATATTTATTTATCTATAACAAATATAAGTTTATATTTAACAATAGGGATTATAATTGCATTTAGCTTTAATATATTATCAACTAATTATAATAAAATAATTTCCAATAATTGATCAATTAGTCAAGAATCTTTATATGCTACTATTCATAGCATAGTTATAAATCAAATAAATGCTAGTAAAGGTCAAATATATTTTCCTTTTATATATGCTTTATTTTTATTTATATTAGTTAATAATTTAATAGGAATGGTCCCATATAGTTTTGCTTCAACATCTCACTTTATTTTAACTTTTTCTTTAAGTTTTAGTATAGTATTAGGTGCTACAATTTTAGGATTCCAAAGACATGGTTTAGAGTTTTTTTCATTATTTGTACCTGCTGGTTGTCCTTTAGGATTACTACCCTTACTAGTATTAATTGAAGCAATAAGTTATTTAGCTAGAAATATTAGTTTAGGTCTTAGACTTAGTGCTAATATTTTATCAGGACATATGTTATTAAATATTTTAAGTGGATTTGCTTATAATATTATGACTTCTGGGTTTATTTTTTTCTTTTTAGGTTTACTACCTTTAGCTTTTATTATCGCATTTTCTGGATTAGAATTAGGTATTAGTTTTATACAAGCACAGGTTTTTGTAGTTTTAACTAGTTCTTATATTAAAGATGCATTAGATTTACATTAATATTTAAATAAAAAAATTCATATTTAAAATAAAAAAATATAGTAAAAAGGGTGATAAATCTTTTTTTTGTAATATTAAGTTTATTTTTTAAGTAAATTTTATGTAATAAAAATATAAATTTTAATAAAGTTAATTTAATATAAAACCCTAAAAAAAGTATTATTAAAAAAAAAAAATTCAGTAAAATAGTAAAAAAAAAATAATTTTATGCCTCAATTAGTTCCATTTTATTTTTTAAATCAAGTTATCTTTGGATTTGTTCTTTTAACATGTATGGTATTAATATCCTCTAAATATATTTTACCAAAATTTGTACGTTTATTTTTAAGTAGATATTTTGTAACAAAATTATAAAAATAATTTAATCTTCAATTTTGTGAGTGAGTGATTAAAATACTTGATGTGTTATACCTGATTTAAAAGACAAGATAACTATTTATATCTATATTATCTTATTTAGGTTGAGTATTTAATAAAGATACCTTTATATACAAGCCTGGTAGTAAAGGGATTACACTAATTCATATAATTTATCACAAAATATATTTATTAATATTTTTATAATTTAAAATTTATAACAATGCACAAGATATTTTATTAGCTCTTGAACATAATATTTTGGATAAATATTTATGATATAAAAAAAACACAAAAGGGATATGTAGCAGATGGTCTGCATTTAGATTGCAAATCTTAAATATGGGGTTCAATTCCTCCATATCCTTATGAGTTATTAAGTGTTTAATTTTAAAAAAATTTTTTTTTTATTAATCGATTCACCACAACCATTTAGTATAAATAAAAAGTTTATATGGAAGTAAACACATAAATTTTTTTATTTAAATTATAAATTATTTAAAATATTAAGTGATGTTTGCATTATTATTTTCAATACTAGCAATAAATTAGTAAATAATAAAAAAAATAAAATTATTTATTACCTTTCTACTAAAGGTAATAAATAAATAAATTATTAAATTTAGAATGGAAAAACCCTATATATATTAAATATATATTAAAAAAAGGTAAATAAAATTGAGTTTGATGATGGCTCTGATTGAATGCTGTTCAAATGCTTGACACATGCTAATCGAACGTCTATATAATTTATATTGTAATATAAATTAAACTAGAAGTGGTGTACAGGTGAGTAAATGATAAGATGACTACCTTAAAGTGTGGTGGAAGATACTACATAAAACATAAAGGAAAAATTTTCGCTTTAAGATGTTATTTAAATCTCGGATAGGTAGTAGTTAAAGTAATTGTTTAACTAGCCAAAAATTCCGTAGTCGAGTCTGAAAGGTCGATCGACCACATTGGATCTGAGACAAGTCCAATGCGTAAGTACAGCAGTGAGGAATCTTGGTCAATAGCCTAACGGCTGAACCAGCAATTTGAAGGAATATGGTAAATTAACCAAGTTCAAAGTAGAATAATGATAATGACAAAATTCTATTTAAAGTCTTGACCAAATCACGTGCCAGCAGTCGCGGTAAGACGTGGAAGACAAGTGTTATTCATCTTTAATAGGTTTAAAGGGTACCTAGACGGCAAATCTTGCCTTTAAAAGGGAACAGATTTGCTAGAGTTTTATATGAGAAGGGAGAATTATTGGTGGAGAGATGAAATTTTATAATACCTTTAGGACTGGTAATGGCGTAGGCAACCTTTTATGTAAAAACTGACGTTGAGGGACGAAGGCTTTGGTAATGAACAGGATTAGATACCCTAGTAGTCTTAGCAGAAAATGCTGAATGCCATAGGTTATAATATAATGGCCTATAAATGAAAGTGTAAGCATTCCACCTCAAGAGTAATGTGGCAACGCAGAAACTGAAATCATTAGACCGTTTCTGAAACCAGTAGTGAAGTATGTTATTTAATTCGACGATCCACGAAAAACCTTACCACAACTTGAATATTGAGTGAGTAATGATTTTAGTAATATGTACTAAATAGTGGAAAGTTTTTTAAATTTTCCACTCCGCTCTATACAAGCGTTGCACGGCTGTCTTCAGTTAATGTCGTGAGATTTTGGTTAGTTCCGCTTAATTAACGCAAACCCTTACTTTATTTAAATTTTGTTTTATAAAGTTGTATGTAGAGACATAAATATGATAAAAGGGACTAAGACAAGTCATCATGACCTAAATGTTGTGGGCTATAGATGTGCCACATATGCCTTTACAAAGGGATGCTAAAATGTGAATTCTCGCTAATCCCCTAAAATAGGATATAATATGGATTGTAGTCTGAAATTCGACTACATGAAAAAGGAATTACTAGTAATCGTGTATCACCATGTCACGGTGGATTTTACCCTCAGATAGGTACTAACTACTCGTCAGGCGCTGAAAAGAGTACATGCAATAAGTTTGGTCTTATTCTATTACAATATTGCAATTAGGCAATTAAAGTTTTGTTTAAAGATCTTCGTATGCGTGACGCTAATTGGTGTTAAGTCGAAATATGGTTCGTGTAGTGGAAATTGCACGGGATTAATTAATTAAACAATACCCAATCAAAAAAAACCATTATATATTATGTAATGTTTTAGTTTTAGTTTAATAAAAAAATCTATTTTTTATATCTATAAATAGATTTATTAAAAATATAAAATATTGTTTTTATATTTGTATCTACATAAAGATATATAAGTAAACAATAAATGTAACTTAAATACTTTTAGATTGTTTTTAGAAAGTATATGTTAAATATAACTAAAAATTAGTGATAAATGGATGTTAAGTTACTTGTGATCTAAATAAACTTATTATGTATTAGTATATATGATATTATTTTCTTACCTAAATTATAAAAAGGAAGGTTCCGTTTGTAGGTATGACGGGTTGAGCTGTAAACTCAATAGCTTTATAGCTGTCGAAGGTTCGAGTCCTTTTCTTCCTAGTATAAAGATATTAAACTTTATTATATATAAAGTTTAAAGTCTCCATAGCTCAACGGTAGAGCGGAATACTGTTAATATTTTTATAGATGTTCAATTCATCTTGGAGACTGATTAATTTATCTTTAGATGAGTTAATAATATATATATATATATTTAATTGGCTAATAATAATAATAATAAAATCACATTAATGATTATAAAAAATGTTATATAATAATAATTTTTTTTTAATATTATAATAATATTTAAAAATATAGATTATTAACTTTAATATAAAAGGTATTCTATCTTAGGGTAATATATAATATTTATATTTAAATTATATATAAATATATTTTTTACTTAAAGTTATAAGGTTAAAACTTTTTTTACATGAATTTATATATTGTATCTGTAGATCTAATTAATGGGTTATATCCTGTTATATTAGATATATTATCTTTAATCTCTATATTATCTGGAGTATTAGTTATTACAACTAAAAATCCTATAGTATCTGTACTTTTTTTAATATCTTTATTTTTAGTAATTTCTGTTTATTTAATAATGGTTGGTATACATTTTATAGGTTTATCCTATTTATTAGTTTATGTAGGAGCAGTGTCTATTCTATTTTTATTTATATTAATGCTAATTAATGTTAGAATTTCTGAATTATTAAGTTATACTGGTAATAGTTTACCCTTAGCTTTTATATTTTCAATAGTAATATATAATATGATTAAGACTGATTCAGTCTTAAATACAGAAATTGATTTATCTACATCAAGTAAATGAGATGGAAATTTAATTTACACTTCACATATTTCAAGTATAGGTAATATAATGTATACTACTTTTTCACCTTGACTTATAGTGGTTGCATTTATATTGTTATTAGCTATGGTTGGATCTATAATAATTACTATAAAATCTGATGATAAATCTAAAATATCTGAAGAGTTCTCAACTTAGTGTTATAAAAAATAATATAAATAATTCAGTAAAATATATTTATATATTAAAATTAATAGGTACTGTAATACAAAAAAATATTTTTTACTATAATAACACTAATATTCCTTTTATTTATAATTGTATAACAATTATAAATATAATAATTTTTATTTAAAACGTAAAATAAAATCTTTATTTAATTTTGATTTATTTATAATTCATTTTTAAGGAAGGTTAATATTATATTTTTAATATAACAAATTTTAAGTAATACCTATTTATTTTTTAATTAAAAGTTAGGTGTAGAAATATCCTATGATATCATTGAATATATTAAATTATAGTTTATAAATTTATATATATATATAAATCATAGGTAAAAATATAAAAATAATAAACAAAAATATGACAAATTTAATAAGAAGCAATTTTCAAGCACATCCATTTCATTTAGTTTCTCCATCACCTTGGCCTTTATTTACTTGTATAGCATTATTAACATTAACTACAACAGGAGTGTTAACAATGCATGGTTTTTCAAATGGAGGTTATTTTTTATTATTAGGATTTTTATCTTTAATAGGTTCTATGTCATTTTGATTTAGAGATGTTATCTCTGAAGGTACTTATTTAGGAAACCATACTTTAGCTGTACAACGTGGTCTTAATTTAGGTGTAGCTTTATTTATAGTATCTGAAGCTTTATTCTTCCTTGCTATATTCTGAGCATTTTTCCATAGTGCTTTATCACCAACTGTAGAATTAGGAGCCCAATGACCACCTATGGGTATACAAGCAATTAATCCTTTTGAATTACCTTTATTAAATACAGTTATATTATTATCATCTGGTGTAACAGTAACATATGCTCATCATTCTTTAATTCAAGGTAATAGAACTGGAGTTTTATATGGTTTAATTGCGACTTTAGCATTAGCTGTAGTGTTTACTATATTTCAAGGTGTTGAATATTCAGTTTCATCTTTTACTATATCTGATGGAGCTTTTGGTACTTGTTTTTATTTTGGTACTGGTTTTCATGGGTTACACGTAATCATAGGAACAGCCTTTTTAGCAGTAGGTTTCTGAAGAATATTAGCTTATCAATCTACAGATAGTCATCATTTAGGTTTTGAATCTGCAATTTTATATTGACATTTTGTTGATGTAGTATGATTATTCCTATTTATTTCTATATATTATTGAGGTTCATAAGGATATAAATAAGTAATAATTAATAATTAAATATTATAAATATTTAATTATTAATTAATATATTCTAAAAATAAATTTTTTACAACTATTATATAATCTTGTAATAAATGTGCTTTAAAGTTTTCACTTACAACAATTTTTATATAAAAATGTTTGGTTTATAAAATATAAACTAGTTTTAGTGAAAGAATAATAAAATATAAATAAAAATTTTTAATATGTTACAATTATTTACATACAATATACATCAATATTGCGATGCACCTAGACCTTGAGGTATTTATTTTCAAGATAGTGCAGCACCACAAATGGAAGCATTAGTTGAATTACATGATAATATAATGTATTATCTTATAACAATTTTATTTGGTGTTGGGTGAATATTAACATCGATAATTAGAAATTATGCTAGTACAAACTCACCTATATCACATAAATACTTAAATCACGGTACATTAATAGAGTTAATTTGAACTATAACACCTGCTTTAATATTAATATTAATTGCTTTCCCTTCATTTAAACTGTTATATTTAATGGATGAAGTTAGTGATCCTGCTATTTCAGTACTTGCAGAGGGTCACCAATGATATTGAAGTTATCAATATTCTGATTTCTTAAACAGTGATAATGAAAACATAGAGTTTGATTCTTATATGCTTCCAGAAGAAGATTTAGAACAAGGTGGTTTAAGAATGTTAGAGGTAGATAATAGAGTAGTTTTACCTGAATTAACTCACGTTCGTTTTGTTGTTACTGCGGCTGATGTTATACATAGTTTTGCTTCTCCTGCTTTAGCAATTAAGTGTGATGCATACCCAGGTAGATTAAATCAAGTATCTGTTCTTATTAACAGAGAAGGTGTTTTCTACGGTCAGTGTTCAGAAATTTGTGGTATCTTACATAGCTCAATGCCTATTGTAATTGAGTCAGTTTCAATTGAAAAATTTCTTACTTGACTTAATGAACAATAAATCTCTCTTTGGCTTTTTTTTCGTGGATTAGACTTATCTTTCAGTTTATTTTATAAAAAAAGTTTATGTATTAAATATCTAAATACAAATCCTATGGTTGATCTTGTGTGTTTTTTTAGAACAGAACAGATCTTAATGTCTTTTTATTAGTTAAATTGCAATAAAGGAGAAGGATTTATATATATATAGTTTTTATAAAAAAAAATATTTAAGATGCTCTGTATTTAGATTGCAAATATTCATATGGGGTTCAATCCCTCCAGATCGTTAGTAGGTTAGGTTTAATTAAATTTTTTTTTGTTTATAAGGCTCGTGTCTTATAATTTCTTTTTTTTTATATACCTCAATTTATATAATTTATTTATATAAATTAATATGTTATTTATTAGTGAATAACATTAATAAAAATAAAAGTTTTTACTTAAAGTTATAAAGTTAGAAGTATAAAAAAAATGTATTTATCATTATTATTATTTATAATAGGTGTGTTAGGTTTTGTTTTAAATAGAAGAAATTTAATATTAATGTTAATATCAATAGAAATAATGTTATTAGCAATAACGTATTTAATATTAATAAGTTCAATAAATTTCGATGATATATTAGGACAAACCTATGCAATATATATAATATCCATAGCAGGTGCAGAATCAGCTATAGGTTTAGGGATCTTTGTGGCTTTTTATAGATTAAGAGGAAGTGTAGAAATAGAAAATGAAAATTAATGTATTTAGCTTTAATAATATTACCATTATTAGGATCAATAGCTTCTGGGTTTTTTGGAAGAAAAATAGGAGTAACAGGATCACAAATAATTACTTCAAGTTTAGTAATAATAACCACATTATTAGCTATAATAGCTTATTTCGAAGTAGGAATAAATAGTATACCAGTTTCAATCCAATTATTTAGCTGGATAGATTCAGAATCGTTGAATGTATATTGAGGTTTTCATTTTGATTCTTTAACAGTGTCAATGTTAATACCTGTATTAATTGTATCTTCATTAGTTCATATATATTCAATAGGATATATGAGTCATGATCCCCACAACCAAAGGTTTTTTAGTTATCTAAGTTTATTCACTTTTATGATGATAATACTGGTTACTGCAAATAACTTTTTATTAATGTTTGTAGGATGAGAAGGTGTAGGAATTTGTTCTTATTTATTAGTTAATTTTTGATATACTAGAATTGCAGCTAATCAAAGTTCAATTTCAGCTTTATTAACAAATAGAGTGGGTGATTGTTTTTTAACAATAGGGATGTTTGCAACACTGTGATCATTTGGAAATATAGATTATGCAACAGTATTTACATTAGCACCTTTTATTAGTGAAAATATAATAACTATAATAGGTATATGTTTATTAATAGGTGCTATGGCTAAAAGTTCTCAAGTTGGATTACATGTTTGATTACCTATGGCGATGGAAGGTCCTACACCTGTTTCTGCATTAATACACGCAGCCACAATGGTAACTGCAGGTGTATATTTATTAATGCGTACATCTCCTTTAATAGAATATAGTTCAACAGTATTAATACTATGTTTATGAATAGGGGCTATTACAACTGTATTTAGTTCTCTTATTGGTTTATTTCAACAAGATATTAAAAAAGTTATAGCTTATTCAACTATGAGTCAATTAGGTATGATGGTTATTGCTATTGGTTTATCTTCATATAATGTGGCTTTATTTCATTTAGTGAACCATGCGTTTTATAAAGCTTTACTTTTTTTAGGTGCTGGAGCTGTAATACATGCTGTTAGTGATAATCAAGATTTTAGAAAATATGGTGGATTACGGGCTTTTTTACCTTTAAGTTACTCAGTTATGTTAATAGCTTCACTTAGTTTAGTTGCTTTCCCTTATATGACTGGTTTTTATTCTAAAGATTTTATTCTTGAATCTGCCTTTGGTCAGTTTTATTTCTCTAGTATTGTTGTATATTTTATTGCAACTATTGGTGCTATATTTACTACATTATATTCAGTTAAAGTTTTATATTTAACTTTCCTGTCTAATCCTAATGGACCTGTTATGAATTATAAACTAGCTCATGAGGGTGATATCTTTATGAGTTTGCCTTTAATTGTTTTAGCTATTTTCTCTATTTTTTTTGGTTATGTGACTAAGGATATTTATATAGGACTTGGTTCCGCTTTTTTTTCAGATAACGGATTATTTATTCATCCTTTACATGAAATTATGATTGAAACTGAATTTGCTGTCCCTGTTTTCTTTAAATTATTGCCTTTTATTTGTACTATATTCTTTTCTAGTTTAGCTATAGTTTTAGCTGAATTTTTACCTAAACTTATATTGTCATTTAAATTTTCTAGGTTTGGATATAACATTTTTGGGTTTTTTAATCAACGTTTTTTAATTGAACTATTTTATAATAAATATATTACTGGTACTATTTTAGTTTTAGGTGGTCAAACTACTAAAATTCTTGATAAAGGTTCTATTGAATTAATTGGACCTTTTGGTTTAGAAAAAGGTTTATTAATTTTTAGTAAAAATATTTCTAGTTTAGACTCAGGTGTTATTACATCTTATGCTTTATATATTTTAACTGGTTTAATATTTTATATATTAATTCCTTTTTTAACTTTCGGTGATAATAGTTTATTAATATTAATAATATTTGCTTTATTGACAGTAATTAATACTTCTTATTTAAAAAAAAATATTTATATATAATTATTTTTTTTTTACTATAGGTGTCGTTGTTGCTTAATTATAAAACATATTGTTTAAATATCTATTATTTTATGTTTATATATATATAAATATAAAATAATATTAAATAAATATTTTTTAGTATATAAACTAAAAAGGGTAATGGCTTAATTGGTAAAGCATGTGACTTTTAATCACCGGATTCCGGGTTCAATTCCCGGTTACCCTATTGTAGAGTAAATCTAATAAAATTGAAGATAAATTTATTACTATGGATTTAGAATGTTATAAAAGTATTAATAAATTAATACCTATTTGTTTATCAATTTTTGATGGACAATGTTTATGATCATTATTTAAATTAGATTATAAACATGAAGATTCAATGATTGAATCTGGTATAAAAAGTATTATGAAAAAAAAATATTCTGGTTATTTAGTTTTTTTCCACAATTTATCATATTTTGATGGTATATTTATATTTAAAATATTAACAAATTTATCTAATAGAATAGAACCAATTTTTAGAGATAATCAAATTATCGAAATAAAATTTTATTATGGATATTGTAATCGTTATTTTTTAATCTTTAGGGATTCATTTAATATTCTTCCCTCAAGTTTGAAGAAATTATCCCAAAGTTTTAAAGTTTCTAATCCTAAGAGTAGTTTTCCTCTTAAACTATTAGATAATAATAAAATACCATTTAACTATAAAGGTAAATTACCTGATATATCTAAAAATGATTTTTATCTTATAAATGATAATGAATATAATAATTATAAGTTAAAATTTAATAATAAAATTTGAAACTTAAAACATGAACTAATTAGTTATTGTGAACAAGATGTTATATCATTACACCAAGTAATTAATAAATTTTTTGAAGAACTAAATACTATGTTTAAAATAAACCTAAAAAAATATCCAACATTACCATCTATATCATTTGGTATTTACAGAAAAGCTTTTTTAAAAGATAGTTATATACCAAGTATTTTTGGTGAAATATACAAAGATATCAAAGAAAGTTATACTGGAGGATATGTAGATGTTTATTCACCCTATAATGTTAATAAGAAAAATATAAATTCATATGATGTTAACTCTTTATATCCATATGTTATGAGATCTAAACCAATGCCAGTAGGTGAACCAAGATATTTTGAAGGTGAAATTGACGATATTAAAAATCTATTTGGATTTTTATATGTAAAAGTTAAATGTCCAACTAACTTAGAAACTCCATTATTACAAACAAAACCTATTATTAATAATAAAAAAACTAAATCAACTATAACTCCAGTAGGTACTTGGGAAGGATGATATTTCTCTGAGGAAATTAAAAATGCTATTAAGTATGGGTATGAATTTGAAATTAAAAAGGGATATTTATTTGATAAAGGTTATGATGTTTTTAAAGATTTTGTTGATTATTTTTTTAAAATAAAAAAAAATACACCTAAAAGTGATCCAAAATATCTTATATCTAAATTAATTTTGAATAGTTTATATGGTAGATTTGGTATGTCTCCGTTTATGTTAACTAATTTAGTTATAGATAGTGAACATTTTAATAAGTATTATGAAAAACATGAGGGTTTAAATAATCTAATAGATTTTAAAAATGGTAAAATGTTAATTGCTTATGAAAATGATGAAAATTTAAAGTTAAACATATCAATACCAATTGCTTCGGCTATAACTTCTTGAGCTAGAATTGAAATGAGTAAATATATCATTAAATATAAAGATATTATTAATAATATTGATACAGATGGTATAAAAGTTTCAGGTAAAATTGATGATAAATATGTAGGTGAAGAGTTAGGTAAAATGAAACATGAAGGTTCTTATAAATTTGGTGTTTTTATAGCTCCAAAAGTTTATGGATTAATTAATATAGATTTAGATATGGTAGTTAAAATTAAAGGTGTTAAAGGTAAAATTACTTTTTGAGAACTTAATAATTTATTATATAAAGATAATAAGTTGTTATCTCACGAAGAAAGATGATATCGTAATATACAAGATGCTTCTATTATAATAGAGGATAGGGATATTAATATTTCTATTACTAATAATAAAAGATTGGTAATATATGATTCTTGTGGAAAATTTATTACTACAAAACCATATATATTAAAAAATGGAATAATTACAAATAAAAATAATACAAAATTATACTATTTAAATTAATTATTTTAACTATAATAATTAAAAAAGGATGTATTGTAATTGGTTTACATATATTATAAATATTAAGGTTCGATTCCTTAACATCCTAATTAAATAAGATAACTAAGATTTGAACTTAGTTCTATTAATTATAAAACCTTAGGGAAAGGTTTTATAAAATAACATGCTTTACCTATTTAAGCTATTACCCTTATTTGAAATTTTATTTATTAATATATTTCAAATATATTTCACAAAAGATTTCAAAGTTATTTATTAATTTTACTAATAAATAAATCGACCCTGTATTAGACATAATTAAGATTAATATCATTAATATTATATTTATTTTATTATATTTACCTATATTTTTTATAATTGTATTAATTATATGATGTTTATTTAAATAATCATTTAATCTTTTAGGCGGACTATCAAATAATTTATTTGATAAAGAAATTAATAAATAAATTATAGCTATATAATTTATAATATTTAAGGTTAATATTGACATTAATAAATTATAAACAGGATTTGACTCATCTATATTTTCACTATTAGATTCTAATATAGATTTTATATTATAATCATCTGATTTTGAAGAATCTATATGTTTTTTAGATTCTGCTACAGCTTTATTTGCTTGAGTAATTCCAAAGTGAATTGTACCAACCACAGCACCAGCTAAAACAGTTGCACCTACTTTTTGTGATGGAGATATTGCTAATCCTTTTACAACACCACCTACTGCCGCACTCATTCCACCTATTGAAGCACCTAAACCTATCTGTGTAGCCGCATTGGACATTCCACTAGCTAATTCTCTAGCACCCTTTTCAGTTATTTTTATATTATTATTTAATATAACTTCGGGTGTTTTATCGTCTGGACTTTGTAATAAGGATATATCAAGATTAATAAATATAAATATTATTAAAAATAATAAGAGTAAGGAAATATATTGAACTCATTTCATATATATATTATCAGATAATTTAAAACCATCCATAATTATTGTGAATAATGAATAAAATATTATAATGCTAATAAATAATAAAAAAAAATTGTTTAGTAATGATATCATGTTAATTTATTGTAGTTTTTATAAATATTGTTAAATATAAGCTTTTGTTTTAGCTAATTATAGATTAATATAATTAAGATAACTAAGATTCGAACTTAGATTTTAAGAAAGTAAGCCAAAAAGGCGCTCTTATTCTATTTGCTTTACCTATTTAAGCTATTATCTTTTTTTTAATTTATAATTTTATATAATGTAAATAATATAGAAAGTATATAAACATTTAATTTATATAAATCTATGTGTCCTATTTTAAGTAAAAATTTATAAATTAATAAATTTATTTTATTTATAATTATATTAATCAAATGATATTCAGATATTAAATCAATTGTAGGGATAATTGGTTCCTTATATCATTTAAATTTACTATCAATTAATAAGATTATAGAAGAAATTAAGGCTATTATTAACATAATTCCAAATATTACTTCAAAAAATGTATCTAAATAGTATATATTTTCTAAAATAGAATTGATAGGATAATCTTTATCAATAGCTTTCATACTTTCATTCATTTTTTGAAGAACAGTATTATCAGTATTAGGAGAATTTATTCTACTTTCTATATTTACAGGACTTTGTACAGGAGAAAGCTCTGTAAAACGAACATGTTTATAAATATCTCCAGGTTCCCCAGGTTCAGGTATATCCCGAGGATCTGTTGGAGTTATTTCTTTAAGATCCTCAACATCAGAGTAATTGGATGTGTAACCAGAATTAGCTGAAACAGGAGTTTCTTCAGATTTAAGTTTATCAGAAATACTGTCAAAAACTGTGTTTAATCTATCAGTTTTAACTGCTTTAATAGTTGAATCACTACTATTTGAACTATTATCAAGACTTTCAGATTCTTTAAAGATTTTTTCTCTTAAATCTTTTATTTCATTCATTAGTTTGTTATATTTTCTATTTTCACCGTTATTTAATAAATCTTTAGCTTTATTAAATTTATCAACTAATTCAGGATATTTTTGAACATTATCATTATTTAAATGATCATTTATATCATTTAATTGTACATCTTTAAAACTATCTTTATTAATAGCACCACCTAAACTTGATGATGAATCACTACTATTTCTATTTTCTGGAGATTTTCCTTTTGGATCCACAAAATAATCTTCGGCGGAGCCGCCTAATGAACTATTACCAGTTGAACAATCATCAGAACTATTATCTGATTTATTAAATAAATAATTTCATAAATCAACAGTTTTATCTCATAATTTATTACTAGTTGTTTTAATTTTATCACCATTATTTATTATAATTTCTGCAGCTTTTCCTTTTGGATCAGCTGAATCATCTGAATTTATGTATATATTTAATCCAAATCCAAATATTAACATTATTAATAGTAAAGCTATTCATTCTAAAATAGAGAAATTTGATATATTTTCAATTCAACTATTTTGATGAACATTAGTAGATTCAGGAACTGGTATTCATATTGAAGCAGCATGAGTTAATACATTTTCAGGATTTAATCCTGATAATATCGTATCCAATAGTAATGTAACTGATGTAAATATTTTAAAATAATATGAATTTACTATTTCTCAATATTTTTCATCATGTCAAAAGTGTCACATACCTAAGAAAGAGAATAGTCATAAGACTGCGTAACCGAAATATTTATATATTGTCAAAATTGTACTTCAAAGTGTATACATTTTCAATAATTGTTTGGGATTTTTTAGAATTTTTTTTATAGGACTTAATTTTATAATTCTAGTAGCTAACTTTCTAATATTTTTATTTTTTAATATTGTTTTCATTTTATTACTTTTATTATTATATATTTTTAAAAGTTTATATCTTTAATATAGAATAATATATTATGCTATATTATTCTATATAAGAATATTATATTATTTTCATATAATATTCTCATATATATCTATCTGTTTTTCATTTCCTTCTTTTTTTTTTTTAAAGTTATTAAGTTTTCTAATTACAAATTTATTAAAATCTTTAATAGATTTTTCTATTGTATTAGGGTCATCAATATTTCTTTTCAAAAAGATGTGTGCATCTTTAACAACACGTGGTAAATCTTCACTATTATGTCATTTATAAGGCGTAAATCATAATCTATGATTATTAAAGTAAAGTGGTTCAATAATTTTCTTTCTATAATATCCATTTGGAATTAAAATTAATGCTTTATATGGTACTTTTTCTGATTCATCTTTATAAAATGGTTGTTTAATAAATTTATTTTCAATTAAATGGGTTAAAAATAAATCAAAAGACGATCTATTTGAATGGCCATATCATAAAGCCATAGATGTAATTTGACATGAAATATTGTCAAAGTAAACAAAATAAAAAAAAGGATCTTTACTTCTTTTATTAGCTTGTACAACCATAATAGTACCAGATAAGTGAAGATTAAGTCTCTTTAAAATATATTGTAATTGTTCCTCATTTTCGTATTTAAACTCATTATTATTTCTAAAATTTAATTTATTCATTATCATATTTTTATATATATTTTTATAATAGATCTAGATCTATATTTAACTATAATTAGTTAAAAAATTTTTATTATTACATATATACAATCAAAATTTAAAATTTGTATATAGTTATATCTATAGTAAACAAGGATAAAAAATATAAAAATCAAATCTAAATTATTTATTAATTATTAATGGAGAAGTATTTATAAAGATATTATCTTTATAAATATATTTTCTCTTATATTCTGTAATTTTTAATGTATAAATATCTTTTTTAATAATTATACTTGAATTATTTATATCTTTATATCACTTATTATTTTCAATTTCTAATGCCTTATTTTTTTTTAATAATGACTTAAAGTCTTGATATTTTATTAAATTAGATTTAGATAAACCTTTAACCACAATATCCTCATTATTATCATTTTTTCAAGCATAAACTTTAGGAGCAAGGTAAACTACTTCTTTAAATAAATTTTCTAATTTCATTTTACCTATTTCACTTCCAATAAATTCTTCATTTAATGGTTTATCAACATCTATACTATCTGTATCAGAGTAATAGATATTGAAATATTTATTATTTTTAAAATTAGACATATGAATTCTAGAATAAGCAGTTATAGCAGCAGCAATTGGGACACTAATATTAATATTATCATGAAAATCATCTTTTTTTTTTCATTTTTAACAGATATTAAATATTTCTGATTCTCTAGTTGATCAAAATCTATTAATTTACCACTAACTAAGTAATTATCTAACTCATCTTTATTAATAATAAGATGTTTAGACATATCAGGGCTCATACCAAATCTTCCATATAGTGAATTAAGTAATAATTTAGATATTATATACATAGGTGTACCTTTTTTACTATTAGATTTTAAGGAATATAAAAATTCAACATAATCTTTAAATATATTTTTTCTTTCAAATATATAACCAGATAATACTTCAATTTTATAACCATACTTAATAGCATTTTTAATTTCTTCTGAAAAATACATACCTTCTCATGTACCTAAAGGTGCTACAGTTCTAATATTATTATTAATTTTTAATCTTAATTGTAATATAGGCTCATTTAAATTATCTGGTGCTGTAACTTTACAATAAAAAAACCAAACGGATCTTTTATATGCTTAAATATATTTCCTTCAAAATAAACAGGATTACCAACAGGCATATATTGTTTCAACATTTGAGATGGATAAAGTGAATTTACATCGTATCTATAAATATTTTGACCAAATGGTTTATAAACATCTACAGATCCTCCAGTATAAGCTAATTTAAGCATATCATAAACATTCCCCATTACTATAGGTATATTGGCATTGTTGTCCATAAAGTTAGATCTATAAATAGCAAATGCTAATGATGATAATGTTGGATATTTTAAGATATCTAACTTAAAAGTAGTGAAAATAAGGGATTGGAACTTCTCAATTACTTGATATAAACTTATAACATCTAATTCACAATATTTTATAACTTCATCTTTTAAAACTCAAAAATTGTTATATTTAGAGATATATTGTTTATAGTCATCAAGTGTAATATTAGAAAAATATTTATAATCAGGAACTGAACCATTATAATCTAATGAGATATTTTTGTCATTAACAAATTCATATGGAAATATACTTTTTTGATTATTAACATTAAAATTTTTAGATAAATCTCTTAAACTAGCAGGTAATAATAATAATGAATCTCTGAATGAAATTCCATATCTATTATTTATACCATATCTTACTTTAATGTCAATAATACGTTCATCCCTCTTAACAATTTTAATTTTATCACTTAAATCTGTTAAGGATGATAAAATAAATACAGAATCGAATCTAGAGAAATTATGAAAGTAAACTACATGACCAGAATATTTTTTTACAAATAAATATGATAAAGATTTTTTAATAAGTTCATCTTTATTGATAAAGTCTGTAATAAAAAATGATTTAGTATATTTACCATCATAAATTGATATACAAATAACTTTCATATTAGATTTTTTACTATCTATTACTATGTTTTTTGTCTCAATATCCATTGTTATAATATTATTTTGTGCTTTTATTGACTTATTAATCTTTTTAATAAATTCTGTATTTTCTAATTTAGATTTATAAACTAAATAACTATTATCAAAAATAAATCTATATTTTTCTTCTCCTTTTGAATTGTAGATTATTCTTTCAAAGCTATTTAGATTATATTGATCTAACATTATATCTTTAATCTTGAAACATATAGTGTTATTATATAAATAATCAGCTATATAATAGTTATCGTATAAATAAAAATTTCAATTAAAATTTTTATTTATTCTTAGGCTAGATTGAGTAAAATGAAAATTAAATTGAATATTACCTCAACTATATAAATCCATTGTTTTAGGGATTAAATTGTTAATAAATATATTATCAACCATTAAATTACTATTTTTTACTAATAAAGGATTAACATACATTTTTTTTTGAATAAAATTTTTGGGTAAGGAGCTTTTATCAAAAATTTTATATTCAAAAATTATTTTATTATATGTATCACCTTTATATTTATCAGTAAATAAACTTCATCTACCAATGATATAATTAATAAATTTCTTGTAATTTTTAAAGTTAATATGTTGAACTTCAGTTATAGATCTAACTCATTGATTATTTAAATCCTGACATCCTAATTTAACTATTACCATTACTATTTTGTCATTTTTTAATTCATCCAAAATTTTTGACTTAATAAATAAGTTAGTAAGTGATCTAATTTTAACCTCATTTAAAATTTGATAATTTGTATCATAAACATTTTTTTAATCTTTTATTTTTTATTATTGTTTTTATCATTTATTAGTTTTCTTATTATATATTTTTTAAAGTTTATATCTTTAATTTAATATAAATTTATATTAAATACTATACCATTAGTAAAATTAGAAAATATTATACTACTTATTTTCATGTTATATTATGATCTAATTTTACTTCTTTATCCCCCTCCTTTCTCTTGAAATTACTCAGTTTTTTAATTACAAATTTATTAAAATCTTTAATAATTTTAGGTAATTCCTCAGGATCAATATTTCTTTTTAAAAATATATGAGCGTCTCTTACAACTTGAGGAATTGTATCATCTTTTCATTTATAAGCTAAAAATTTTATTCTCTCTTCACTAAAATAATATGGTTCAATGATTTTTTTTCTATGATACCCTTTTGGTATTAAAATTAGACCTCTAAATGGAACTTTTTCACTTGAATTTGTATAATATGGTAGTTTAATATATTTATTATCATATAAATCATCAAAAAACTTATCAAATACATGTTTATTTGAGTGACCATATTCTAAACCTAAATATGTAATTTGACATGATATATTATCAAAATAAACAAAATAATAAAATGGATCATTTTTTCTTTTATTAGCTTGTATAACCATAATAGTACCAGATAAATGTAACATATGTGGATCTTCATGAACACCTAAAATATATTTTAATTGGTTTACATTCTCATACCTAAAAACATTATTTGTTTTAAATTTAAAATTGTTTTTCATTTTTTTTTTTTTATTTATAAAACAGTTATTTGATTTCCCTCACGGTACTTTATTACCTGTATTCCACTTATTAATGGAAAATTATTTCTCTCACCCCAAATTTTTTTTTAAATTTATGTAATTACAGGTTTAAACTTTAATAAAAAACAACCTAATACTATAGGAAATAAAATAAATGGCCATAGGTTAATAGGTAGACTTGTCGTTTTCCAAGCGATTTGTGCCGATTCAAATTCGGCTGGCCATAATAAATTTAATTTATTAAAAAAAAAAATAAATACAAATTTTTATTTAAGGGCTAGTAACTTAATTGGTAAAGGCCTTCCTTGTCGAGGAAGGAAATGCTGGATCGAAACCGGCCTAGCTCGAATAGTAATTAATATAATTTTTATATTAACTATATATATTATATAGTAAGGAAAAGTTGCTAAAGGTAGGGCCAGATATTTGCTAAATATTGTGTATATTCACACTTAGATGTTCAAATCATCTCTTTTCCGATAATTGTATAAAAAATTAATTGGTTAAAATAGGAAGCTTCAACCTTTTATATCTTAGTTCAATTTTGAGTGCTCTTTTAGTATATAAATTTATAAAATTATATAAGAGTATAATTTAATTGGTAAAATAGGAAGCTTCAACCTTTTATATCTCAGTTCAATTCTGAGTGCTCTTGTCTTAATAGCTTAATTACTAATATATAATATAAATTAGTGGTTTTATAACTTAATTGGTAAAGTGTATTCTTGATGAGAATATTTTTCAAGTTCAAGTCTTGATTGAACCAATTAGTAAATAATAAAAAAAAAGAGAATTGACTGAGTCTGGTTTAAAGTGATAAGCTTGAGTCTTATTTGACTAAAATATAGTCACATCCGTTCAAATCGGATATTCTCTGATTATAAATTTATACTTTTTTATATAATAAACGGATTAGAGCCAGGTTGGTGAGGCGCCTCATTTGGGGTGGGGTTTTGTTATGTTCGAATCATAATAATCCGAAGAATAATAAAAATATTACTATAGGTAATATAATAATACGATATGGAATGTAATATCCACCAGATTAAATAAAATAATCATGGATAGTATATAAAGAAACTATTATGGATTACTAGCAATATATCAAGGAGAAAATTTGTGTAAAATAAATATACACATGTACTCTTAGAGAAATTAAATAAAAAACGAAGTGAAATGAAATATCTAAGTAACTTTAGGAAAAAAAATCAAAGGAGATTCTACAATTAGTGTGAATGAAAGTGGATAAGCCTAAAAATAAATAAGTAAAATGGATAAAAGTCTGTTTGAATAATTAAAGGGGAACCTTCCTCTAAGGCTAAATATGATATATTAAGCGATAGTGAAAAAAGTACCGTGAGGGAAATGTAATGAAATAGTAGTTTTATAAGCAGCTTGAAGAAAATTTTAAATAAAAAAAAGAGCGTACCTTTTGCATAATGGGTCAGCAAGTTAATATTAGATGTAAGCAGAAATGCCTAGATAAAGCGATTATCTCTTAATGAATAAATATCTAATATTAGACCCGAAGCCTAGTGATCTTACCATGATCAGGGTTATAAAAGCCCGAACGGGTTATCGTTGTAAAGATATCCGAAGAATTGTGGTAAGTTAGTGAAAGACAATCCTGACTAGGATAGCTGGTTTTCCGCGAAACCTATCTAAGTAGGTCATTTAATTAACATCATAGCAGGTACAGAACTGTGATCTCAGACAACTTGGTTAAAAAAAAATCAATTTTGTATATATCGGGGGATTGTGAAGATTTTACTGGTGAGTAATTGGACTCGGAATGGTAATGATGAATGTTGAATAATCAGACATAGAATGCTAAGGTTGTATGTCAAAAGGGAAACAGCCCAGAACAAGTGTAATAATAAGGTTCCAAAATTATTATTAAGTGAAATAAAGGTAGTCTTTTATCTAATTCGACCAGGAAATAGGCTTAGAAGCGGCCATTTTTTGAAGACCTCGTAACAGAGCACTGGTTTATATATTATTATATAATATATATTGAAAAAGGCATTTAAAATTTATCGGATCTAAAATAATATACCGAAACCTTGTCTATAAATATATAAAAATATATTATATATTTATGGGGTAGCGGAACGTAGGGTATATATGAGATTTTTTTCTTTTATTAGAAATAAAATATAACCCTAGTGATAATGCTGATATGAGTAACGATAAAGGGAAACCAATAGGTTGACCTCGCCTTAAGCTTATGGTATTAATAAAAGTAACGGCCTCTAAGTTTATTAACCTAAAGGACTAAACGATGAGAAAATCTTGTTTATATAGTAACAACTTTTATAAAAAGTGATAAAAGTTCTGGAAAAACAATAAACGCAAAACCGTACCTAAATACCACCTCAGGTAAGCAAGTAGAGAATACGAAGGCGTTTGAGTGAACAATCATTAAGGAACTCGGCAAATTAACTACCGTAACTTAGGGAGAAGGAGAGCCGTTCCTCCTGATTAATATCAGGTAAAGAAAAGGAAGCATAGAATCGTGTTGTACGACTGTTTAATTAAAACAAAGCACTTTGCATTAAGATAAAAATCAAAGTATTGAGTGTGATCTCTGCCCGATGTCGGCTGGTTAACAAAATTTCTTAGTTGACTAATATAAACTAGGATTTTAAGGAAACCCCGATTAATGGCGGCCTTACCTATGAGGGTCCTAAGGTAGCGGAATACCCTGGCCGTTAAATGCGGTCTTGCATGAATGATTGAACGATACAACAGCTGTCTCAATGATTGGCTCAGTGAAATTGGAATAACTGTGCAGATACAGTTTACCTCTAGTTAGACGAGAAGACCCTATGCAGCTTTACTGTTGCTAGTTATTGCGTATGATTGGACAAGTTGTAGTGTATAAGGTAATCGGTGAGATATTCTTGAAACGCCTTTACTGGAGTCTATCGTATTGCTGGGAACGGTGAAAACTCATTACCCCTTGAAATAATAAAAATAAAATAAATTTTTATTTTTATTATATTAGAGCGACTTTTATTATCATAATAATGAGTAAGAGAAAAATGACTAGGTGGCAGTTTATGCGGGGCACAGATCCCATAAAAAGTACCTGGGTATATCCAATATTAATTTGTAAAATTGCATGTTTGTAATTAAAATAATATTTATTATTTTAATTTATATTTTAATTTAACTTTAAATAAGTTAATATTACTTATTTTAAATGTTTATATGTTTATATAAATTTATCCAATTACTAATCTATTAAGTTAGAAAATTTAAATTTAAATTAGGTAGGATTTTAACTATATGGAAAATAGATGTAAAAATTTATATTGACTAATGTTTACATTGTAATATATTTTAGTTGCTTATATCTAAATTTTATTTTATAAAATTTATTAGGTTTAAGTGATTTTTATTTTTACTTGTCAAGTTTAATGGCTTAATCCTGCTTTACTGTTTGACTTACACGTCTATCAGTCACGTAAGTGGGGCATATGATCACAAGATGCAGAAAGGAAAGGTCTTGGATTAATGAAAAAGCTACGCTAGGGATAACAGGCTAATTGCGCCAGAGAGTACAAATTGGGTGCGCAGTTTGGCACCTCGATGTCGGCTTAGCTTATCCACATGAACGCAGGAATCATGAAGGGTACGGCTGTTCGTCGTTTAATAAGCTACACGAGCTGGGTTAAATACGTCGTGAGACAGTATGGTTTCTATCTTCTAGAGGGAATTAGAGTAAAATAAAGATAGCCCCTTCGTACGAAAGGAGTTGGGTATATAAACCTCTGGTTTACCTGTTGTTTATGTGCCCAATATTAATATCAAAAATTGATAATTTTTATTTTATCTCAATTATTTATTGAGTAAATTAAATAGGGATGTTACTATCACTTTAGTAAATATATAGCATAGGCACGGCAGGAATGCTATGTTTGTAATAGATAAGAGCTGAATGCATATAGGTTCGAAACTTGCTTTAAGATACTCTTAAAATACGTAGTAGACTACTACGATTTATATGTAATATTTACATTTAGCAGTGATTTTTATTTAAAAATTAATTTTCATTTTGCGATGTTATTTACATATTAATTAATAGGCTTTAGCTGAAAGGATTGTAATTTCTTTAGGTATAAAGTACTAATTTTGTTGGTTACATGGTAATACACTTATCGTAAATTATTATTTATATATTATGTATATTTTTTACACCTGGTTAGCATAAAAGTAATGTATCCGTTTTGTAATCGGAATAAGTAAGTGCAATACTTACACTGGGTTATAACTTTAATTTTATAATGTTTATTTTAGGCTCAATAGTCAAGTTGGTTAAGACATAACGTTTTCATCGTTACATTCGGGGATTCGAATTCCCCTTGAGCTTTATTTAATACGGGTTGGTGTAATTAGTAACATAATCGGCTCATGACCGATTGATTTAGGTGCAAATCCTCTATCCGTTTTTTGTATATATATTATATATATTATTTTAAGGCTATAGCTTAATTGGTAAAGCTAGCTGCTCATGATAGCTCAGATGAATGTTCGAATCATTCTGGCCTTAGTTTTTATAATTTTTATTTAGATATATTATATATATCCGAGTGCTGGAATTGGTAGACAGGATAAATTTAAGACTTATTGACATTAAGTCGTGAACGTTCAAGTCGTTCTTCGGATATTATTTGAATTTATTATAATGTTTTTATTTATATAGTTATTAATTTATTTTTATTTATATAATAATTATTATCTAAAAATAATACTTTTTTGTTTATAAGGGGATATAGTTTAATTGGGAAAACTGCGATTTTGCATATCGTTATTTCAGGACCGAGACCTGATATCTCCAAAACTTTATTTAGCTAGCTATAAAATCAATTAAAGCTCGAGTAGCTCAATGGTGGAGCGGAACTCTGAAGATGTTTAGGCTGTAAGTTCAAATCTTATCTCGAGCAATTTAATTTAATAAATTTAACATTGGATGTTTTAAACATCCAATGTTAAATTGTTACTATATATTTATTTAATATAAATTATATTGTTTTTAGTTAATATCTTTTTTTTTATTATTTAAAATTAAAAATAAAAGGTAGTGATGGAATTGGTAGACATGGATAGTTTAGGACTATTTGATTTTTAATCTTATCCGTTCAAGTCGGATTTACCTTACTAAATTTTATTTATTTTTAATATAAGTATATTTATACAAATATTATATATGTATATAGTGTAGCTATAAATAAACTAGTTATTATGTAATAATACATTTATTACTAAATTTATTTTATTAATAATTTTTTTTTTATTTTTGTAACTAATTACAGTACGTTAGCCTAATGGGTAAGGTACCGTAATACGGATGCGGGGATTACAAGTTCAAATCTTGTACGTACTTCCTATATATCTTTTTTAAATGAATTTAAATTGATATATAAGGGTAACTTTACAAGTAGGTACATAATAATCAAAAATATTAATTATTTTGATGAAATAATATTATATATATCTTTACATTATATATATAATATAAATACTATAAATTATAAATGATTAAACCGAATGGCTATGATAAACAATATCTAAAAATTAAACAACAATCTTTAAACAACAAAAAAAATTATTTTCTTTATGATTTGTATATAAATAATAATTTTGAACCTAATATAAATTTTTTTTCTAATCAAAGGTTTAAAACTCATTTTCCACCTGCCATAAAAGAATGAAATAATAGTATATATACTTTTAACCCTAATTTATCTATATCTTTATCAGCTATAGATAAAATGGTAATAAAAATAGTAAAAAGTTTTTTTAATGCATATTTTATATTAAATAGTAAATTAAGTGTTAATAATAAAATATATGTAAGTAAGCCTGAAATAAAACATACTAATTCTAATGTTATAATAACAATATATAAATATAATTCTCATGTTAATGACAAAAAAAATATGGATTGAAAATATAAACATATAAACAATCCAATATTAAATATTTTTGATGCAAAAAAAGATAAAAATAAATATTTATCTAATTTAATTTCAAAATTTTATGAAAAAAAAGTTATATTTAGAGTTATTGATTTACAATATTTACATTTAAATACTAGTATACTAGTTGAATATTTAGCAAATAAATTAACAAATAGAAAAGGAGTTTTAAGTAAGTATAGATATTTATTAAAAAATATAAAATTACCGTATTATAATAAATTTTATCAATTAGATAAAAGAAATAAAGATTCATTAAAAAATTTTTCATTATTGAATAATTTAACTAATGTTTCTGTAAAAAACTTAAAAACAAAATTAAATTTAAAAAAAAATTTAATTAACCAAATAATTGTTTTAACTAAATATAAAGCATTAGTGGGTATTAGAATTAAAATAGGTGGTAGATTAACTAGACGTAATATTGCTGCTAAATCTGTAGTAAAAGTTGGAAATAAAGGAACTTTAAAAAACATAGATTCTTCATTTAAACAACTATCTGTAGTAAATTTAAGAGGTCATGTTAATCCTAATATAGATTACTTTAATTTTAATTCTAAAAGTCGTAATGGTGCTTATAACGTTAAGGGTTGAATTTCTAATAATTAATTATGAATATAATTAATTATTCTTTATAAAGTACTTTATTTTTTTAATCTAAAAATATGCTGTGGACTAATTGGTAAGTCATAAATTTTTGATATTTATTATTGAGTGTTCGAACCACTCCAGCATAAAAAAATTTATTTTTAAATACTATCAATGTTATAGTATTTAATTAATTTTAATTTTTAGATTAATTCTTATTAGTTTAATGGTAAAACAAGATACTTCTGATATCTATATTTAAGTTCGAATCTTTAATGAGAATATTCTACTTTAAATAATTATTTTATCTAAAAAGATAATAGTTACTTATTAGTTGTAAAATGCGTATTTTTAAGTGGATATAGTTCAATTGGTAGAACAACTATATGTGGCATAGTATGTTCCCTGTTCAATTCAGGGTATCCATCCTTTTAATAAAAACCATTATAGTTTTATTAAAAAAACCTACTTGTTTTTTAATAAATAAAACAAATATTTATCAATATTAAAGTAAACTATAAATAGATATTTTTATATAATATTTTATATTTAAAATATTTAGATATTTATTTATATAATATTTTATATTTAAAATATATAAATGTAAAATATTATCTTATTAGACGATTAGGTCTAAATCTATACGAATTAATTGCCCTATAGGTTTAAAACAATGTTTTGCCTATAAAAATTTTAGATAAATTTTAAATTTAAAGTAATAGTAATAACTATAACTTAAATTAGTAGATAAATTTTTATATAAAGTATTTATGTTTTTAAAATTATGTTTAATATTATATAACTATATTTTTTTTTAAATTATAACATAAAATAAATATTTATATCTATGTAATTAATTATTGTTAAATTAAATATTGCTTATTATTTATAATATGATAAAGTAAATTAAATATAAAAAAAAAAATTCAATGTTATATTCATTTTCATTATTTTCTGTTTTAGAAGTATTATTGGTAGTTGTTCCAGCTTTATTAAGCGTAGCTTATGTAACAGTAGCAGAAAGAAAAACAATGGCTAGTATGCAAAGAAGAATAGGTCCAAATAAAGTAGGTATATATGGTTTATTACAAGCATTTGCAGATGCTTTAAAATTAATCTTAAAAGAGTATGTGTCACCAACACAAGCTAATTTAATATTATTTTTTTTAGGTCCTATAATAACTTTAATTTTTGCATTATTAGGTTATGTAGTAATACCATATGGTCCTGGGTTAGCTATATTGGATTCTCATTTGGATATATTATATATGTTAGCAATATCTTCTTTATCTACATATGGTATATTACTAGCGGGTTGATCTGCTAATTCTAAATATGCTTTTTTAGGTTCATTAAGAAGTACAGCTCAATTAATAAGTTATGAATTAATACTAAGTTCTGCTATATTACTAGTAATATTATTAACAGGTAGCTTAAATTTAACTGATATAGTAGAATCTCAAAAATCAATATGATTTGTTGTACCTTTATTTCCTATATTTATAATATTCTTTATTGGGGCTTTAGCTGAAACTAACAGAGCTCCAATGGATTTAGCTGAAGCAGAATCCGAATTAGTAAGTGGATTTATGACAGAACATTCAGCAGTTATTTTTGTTTTCTTTTTCTTAGCTGAATATGCTAGTATTGTTCTAATTTCAATTTTAACTAGTATATTATTCCTTGGTGGTTATTTACTTAATTCAATTTTTTATTTAAATGATGTTTTATTTAATCCTTTTTTAAATTATAATCTTTTAAATTCACTTTTTGAAGGTTTTATGTTTGGTATTATATTAGGATTTAAAACTTGTGTTATAGTGTTTCTGTTTATTTGAACACGAGCTAGTTTTCCTCGTATTAGATATGATCAATTAATGTCATTTTGTTGAACTGTATTACTTCCTTTAATTATAGCTTTTATGATTATTGTTCCAGTTGTACTTGTTTCATTTGATAGTTTTCCGATTAAATAAATATATAATAATTAACAACATTTATAGCTTTGTACTTTTTACTTTGTACTTTTTACTTTGTACTTTTATTTAATACAAAATTACTTTAGGTTTAAATGTTATTATTGTAATAAATAACATTTAGTTTTTATAGTTATATTTAAATTTAAATATAAAAAAGGGATATGTAGCAGATGGTCTGCATTTAGATTGCAAATCTTAAATATGGGGTTCAATTCCTCCATATCCTTATGGATTATTCAATTAAAGTATTGCTTTAAAAGGTTTATCAAATTCTAAAATTAATAAACCTATTTTTTAGGTTTAACACTTAAAAAATAAATTAATTATAATATAAATCATAAAGTTTTTGTAAACCTGATTACTTTATTGTAAAATAAATATACAGTATGTTTATATATTAAGTAATGAACATAAGTAATATAAGCGTATAATAATTTTAATTAAAAAATTAAAAACTAAAATTGTTTGTAAACCTATTAATTAGGGTAAGGTTTTACTAACGAAATTAGTGATATAAAAACTTTGAAAAATATTACAAACATATTACTTATATTGATCAAGCAAGCTACAAGGGTATTATTTTTAAAGCATTATATTTTAGTGTATATTAATAAATTTTTATTGAAATAAGTATATTTAAAACTATAAATAGTAATGTATATATTTGTTAATATTAAATACAGTTATACTTACAAATTTGTTTTGTAAATCATTTGCTTTATGTCTTTTTTATGAAAATTGTTTATTAGTTTTTATTTTGAGTTAAATAATAATGATTTAACCCTTAAGATCAATCATTTAGATAATAATCGAGGGAGCAGCTCAGGTAATAATCAAGGGAGCGGCAAAGATATTCCTAAAGGGCTATCTAAAGAATTATATAAAATTAAACTACCTGTGGTAAATATTCTTAGTTTATACAGTCATTTGACTGATTCATTAAATCTTAAGCTTGCTCTCTCTAAACGTTTTTTTTGATATTCTAGATATTTATTGGCTTTCAAATTTCTGTTGGATGATAGACCATATCGTCATGGACTAAGCTTTGAAATGGGGTAATTCGGTAGTTGGCCGATTTCCGGGAGCTCTCTTCCCTATTTTCTTTTATATTCTCTAAGATGGTTTAGTGGATTAATTGACCATCTTGGCTTTATCCTTTCTTAGTGTTCTGGTTCTACTCCATTTAAACTATTATTCGTTATCAATCAGTAAAATTATTATAAATAACTAATAAAAATATTAAAATATGTATAATAAAAAATTATAGTATACTATATGTATACTATATTACCAAGATAGTTCAATTGGTTAGAACATTAATTTCATGCATTAATAATGAGAATTCAAATTTCTCTCTTGGTTAAAACACGCTTTTTAAGCAGTAAAATTAAATAAAATAATATATTATTTTATTTATGTATTTAATTTGAGTAATATTTAAAATAATATATTTT